GCTAACGTAGCTTAGACAAAGCATAACACTGAAGATGTTAAGACGAACCCTAAAAAGTTCCGCCAGCACAAAAGCTTGGTCCTGCCTTTACTGTCAATTTTAGCCCAACTTACACATGCAAGTCTCCGCGCCCCGGTGAGAACGCCCTTAATCCCCCTCCACGAGGATAAGGAGCCGGCATCAGGCACACAACCTTGTAGCCCAAGACGCCACGCTACGCCACACCCCCAAGGGCCCTCAGCAGTGATAAACATTAAGCAATAAGTGAAAACTTGACTCAGTCAGAGCTAACTGGGCCGGTAAACTTCGTGCCAGCCACCGCGGTTATACGGAGGACCCTAATTGACAAACACGGCGTAAAGAGTGGTTACGGCACACCCCCACTAAAGCCAAACGCTTCCAAAACTGTTATACGCACTCGGAAGTCCGAAACCCAAACGAAAGTAGCTTTAACACCATGCCTGACCCCACGAAAGCTGAGAAACAAACTGGGATTAGATACCCCACTATGCTCAGCCGTAAACCTAGATGCTCCCTTCTACCAACAGCATCCGCCAGGGAACTACGAGCGCTAGCTTAAAACCCAAAGGACTTGGCGGTATCTCACATCCACCTAGAGGAGCCTGTTCTAGAACTGATAATCCTCGTTAAACCTCACCATCTTTTGTTCTTCCAGCCTATATACCGCCGTCGTCAGCTTACCCTCTGAAGGACAAATAGTAAGCATAATTGGTACCACCCAAAACGTCAGGTCGAGGTGTAGCTAATAAGATGGGAAGAAATGGGCTACATTTTCTTATTAAGAAAACACGAACAGCACAATGAAACACGTGCTAGAAGGCGGATTTAGCAGTAAAAAGAAAACAGAGTGTTCTTTTGAACCCGGCCCTGAGATGCGCACACACCGCCCGTCACTCTCCCCAAAAAACTCAACACCATAAATAAACACAACAAAACAACAAGGGGAGGCAAGTCGTAACATGGTAAGTGTACCGGAAGGTGCACTTGGATCAACCAGAGCGTGGCTGAAAACTAAGCATCTCCCTTACACCGAGAAGATATCCATGAAAGTTGGATCACTCTGAGCCATAAAGCTAGCTTAACCAAAAAACATAACTTAACCAACTAAATAAGCTTTCACAAACCCCAATCAACAAACCAAATCATTTTTCCCCCCTAGTATGGGCGACAGAAAAGGAAATACTTAAGCAATAGAAAAAGTACCGCAAGGGAAAGCTGAAAGAGAAATGAAACAACCCATCAAAGCACAAAAAAGCAAAGATTAAACCTTGTACCTTTTGCATCATGATCTAGCCAGAATAATCAAGCAAAGAGAACTTTAGTTTGAACCCCCGAAACTGCAGTGAGCTACTTCGAGACAGCTTAACATCTAGAGCAAACCCGTCTCTGTGGCAAAAGAGTGGGAAGATCCCCAAGTAGAAGTGATAAACTTACCGAACTCAGTTATAGCTGGTTGCCCAGGAAATGGATAGAAGTTCAGCCCTATTTTCCTTACCCCCCTAAATGTAATTCACAGCCTTAGAAAATAAGAAAAAAATAGGAGTTAGTCAAAAGGGGGATAGCCCTTTTGAAAAAGAACACAACCTTAAAAGTAAAATAAGGGTCACAACACCCAAGGACCCCAGTCCCAGTGGGCCTAAAAGCAGCCACCTGAACAGAAAGCGTTAAAGCTCAGACCAAAAACAACCAACTATTCCGACACCTACCCCAAATTTACTTAATCTTACTGGGCTATCCTATTTTAATATAGAAAAAATTATGCTAGAATGAGTAACAAGAAGAACAAATCTTCTCCAAGCATATGTGTATGTTAGATCGGACACACCACTAACAAATAACGAACTCAACTAAAGAGAGTACCACGGACTATAAAAACCCCAAGAAAACCCCGAGAACTAATAATCGTTAACCCAACACAGGTATGCAACACAAAGGAAAGACTAAAAGAGGAGAAAAGGAACTCGGCAAACAAAAGCCTCGCCTGTTTACCAAAAACATCGCCTTCTGCAAAAATCAAAGTACAGAAGGTCCCGCCTGCCCAGTGACCACCCAGTTTAACGGCCGCGGTATCTTGACCGTGCAAAGGTAGCGCAATCACTTGTCCTTTAAATGAGGACCTGTATGAATGGCAAAACGAGGGCTTAACTGTCTCTTCCCTCCAGTCAGTGAAATTGATCTGCCCGTGCAGAAGCGGACATAAACCTGCAAGACGAGAAGACCCTGTGGAGCTTAAGACATAAGATTAAACACATCTAGCAACCACAATTAATGGCAAAAACACTATGTGTTACCTAATCAGCCTGTCTTCGGTTGGGGCGACCGCGGAGTAAAACAAAACCTCCTCGTGGACTAGGACACTCCCAAAACCAAGAAGTACCCTTCTAAGTCACAGAACTTCTGACCACTAATGATCCGGCCTAAGCCGATCAACGGACCAAGTTACCCCAGGGATAACAGCGCAATCTCCTCCAAGAGTTCCTATCGACGAGAAGGTTTACGACCTCGATGTTGGATCAGGATACCCCAATGGTGCAGCCGCTATTTAAGGTTCGTTTGTTCAACGATTAAAATCCTACGTGATCTGAGTTCAGACCGGAGAAATCCAGGTCAGTTTCTATCTGCAAAATTCCCCTTCCTAGTACGAAAGGACCGGAAAGGGGGGGCCTATGTTATAGACACGCCCCACCTCCACTCAATGAAGTCAACTCAAATGTGCAAAGAGGAACACAACTCCGCAGCCAAAGATAAAGGCCCGCTAGTGTGGCAGAGCCTGGCAAATGCAAAAGACCTAAGCTCTTTGTCCCAGAGGTTCAAATCCTCTCACTAGCTCATGCTATCAACCCTGACAACTACAATCATTAACCCCCTAGCCTTTATTGTACCTGTCTTATTAGCCGTAGCTTTCCTTACCCTTCTAGAACGAAAAGTACTAGGATATATACAACTACGAAAAGGGCCCAATATTGTAGGGCCATATGGCCTCCTACAACCCATCGCAGACGGGGTAAAACTATTTATTAAAGAACCAATCCAACCATCATCCTCATCCCCCCTCCTGTTCCTGTTTACCCCCATACTCGCACTAACCATCGCTCTCACCCTATGAGCCCCTATACCCATACCCACCCCAGTCACAGACCTAAACCTAGGAATTCTATTTATCATAGCACTTTCAAGCTTAGCAGTATACTCAATTCTAGGCTCCGGATGAGCATCCAACTCAAAATACGCTCTACTAGGTGCCCTACGAGCCGTTGCCCAGACAATCTCCTACGAAGTAAGCCTAGGCCTTATCCTCCTATCAATTATTATCTTCACGGGAGGATTTACCCTCCAAGCCTTCAATACTACCCAAGAAGCCACATGACTAATCCTACCAGCCTGACCACTAGCTGCAATATGGTATGTATCAACCCTAGCAGAAACAAACCGAGCACCATTCGACCTAACAGAGGGAGAATCCGAACTAGTATCCGGCTTCAACGTAGAATACGCAGGAGGCCCATTCGCCCTATTCTTCTTAGCAGAATACGCTAACATCCTCCTAATAAACACATTATCCGCCATTCTGTTTCTAGGCGCACTACACATTCCCACTCTCCCCACCTTAACATCCATTAACCTAATAACAAAAACAGCACTACTCTCCATCATATTCCTATGGGTCCGAGCATCATACCCACGATTTCGATATGATCAACTCATGCACCTAGTATGAAAAAACTTCCTACCCCTTGCCCTCGCCCTCGTTCTATGACACACAGCCCTACTCATTGCAACAGCAGGCTTACCCCCACAACTATAACAGTATAAAGGAACTGTGCCCGAAATTCTAAGGACCACTTTGATAGAGTGACATACGGGGGTTAAAATCCCCCCAGTTCCTCACTAAATTAGAAAGAAGGGACTCGAACCCATGCTCAAGAGATCAAAACTCCAGGTGCTTCCACTACACCACTCTCTAGTAAGATCAGCTAATTAAGCTCTTGGGTCCATACCCCATCAATGTTGGTTAAAGTCCTTCTCTTACTATATGACAGTATACCTCGCCACCATCTTCCTACTTAGCTTAGGCCTAGGGACAACCCTTACATTCATAAGCTCCCACTGATTATTAGCTTGAATAGGCCTAGAAATCAACACTCTCGCCATCATCCCCCTCATAGCCCAACAACACCACCCACGAGCAGTAGAAGCCACAACAAAATACTTCCTAGTCCAAGCCTCAGCCGCCGCCCTAATCTTATTTGCCAGCATCAACAATACCTGACTTACCGGCCAATGACAAATTATACAAGGCACCCACCCAACCACAACCACATTAATAATCATCGCCCTTGCACTAAAAATAGGCCTCGCCCCCATACACTTCTGACTTCCAGGAGTACTTCAAGGACTAAACCTCACCACAGGCCTAATCTTAACCACATGACAAAAACTAGCACCAATCGCATTAATAATACAAGTAATCCCATCAGCAAATCCAATAATCATTACCTCGCTAGCAATTCTATCCACCCTAATCGGGGGTTGAGGAGGCCTTAACCAAACACAACTACGAAAAATCTTAGCCTACTCATCCATCGCCCACATAGGATGAATAGTCATTATCATGCAAGCCTCTCCTCAATTAACTACCCTGGTACTAGCAATCTACATCATCTCAACCGCAACCATCTTCCTAACAATAAAAACAATTAACACAACCATACTACCCTCACTAATAATCTCAGCAAAAAAATCCCAAACACTAACAGCAATTGCAATATTGACCCTATTATCCCTCGCAGGACTACCCCCACTTACAGGATTTATACCAAAATGAATAGTTATCCAAATACTATCAGAACAAAACCTACCAGCAACAGCCACAATCATGGCACTCTCAGCATTAATTAGCTTATACTTTTATTTACGCCTCTGCTATGCCATCATCCTAACAACATCACCCAACACAAGTAACTCTCCCGCCCCATGACGTCTACCACAACAAAAAACAACCCTCCCGCTAACTATACTAATGACACTATCCCTACTACTCCTGCCACTCACCCCAACAATAGTCTCATTCATCTCATAGAGACTTAGGCTAACCCAAGACCAAAGGCCTTCAAAGCCTTAAGCAGGGGTGAAAACCCCCTAGTCCCTGTATACACTTAAGACCTGCAGGATTTTATCCAACATCTTCTGAATGCAACTCAAACACTTTAATTAAGCTAAGGCCTTACTAGATGAGAAGGCCTCGATCCTACAAACTCTTAGTTAACAGCTAAGTGCTCAAACCAACGAGCATTCACCTACTTCCCCGCCGCCTTATAAAAGGCGGGGAAGCCCCGGCAGGCGGTAACCTGCGTCTTCGGGTTTGCAACCCAACATGCTTACACCCCAGAGCTTATATGGCAGAAAGGGGAATTAAACCCCTATTTTTAGGGCTACAACCTACCGCTTTACAATCAGCCATCCTACCTGTGGCCATTACACGTTGACTCTTTTCCACTAATCACAAAGACATTGGCACCCTCTATCTTGTATTTGGTGCCTGAGCCGGAATAGTAGGAACCGCTTTAAGTTTATTAATCCGAGCAGAACTCAGCCAGCCAGGTTCATTACTTGGTGATGACCAGATTTATAATGTTATCGTCACTGCACATGCCTTTGTAATAATTTTCTTTATAGTTATACCAATCATAATCGGAGGCTTCGGAAACTGATTAGTCCCACTAATAATTGGAGCCCCCGACATGGCCTTCCCCCGAATAAATAACATGAGCTTCTGATTACTCCCACCATCCTTTCTACTTCTATTAGCATCTTCTGGGGTAGAAGCCGGAGCAGGGACGGGGTGAACCGTCTACCCTCCTTTAGCCGGCAACCTAGCCCACGCGGGAGCTTCTGTTGACTTGACGATTTTCTCCCTCCACTTAGCAGGGGTATCTTCAATCCTAGGAGCAATCAATTTTATTACAACAATTATTAATATGAAACCCCCAGCCATCACACAATACCAAACCCCATTATTTGTATGATCAGTTATAATCACAGCCGTTCTTCTACTCCTGTCCCTCCCCGTCCTGGCAGCAGGAATTACAATACTTCTAACGGACCGAAATCTAAATACAACATTCTTTGACCCTGCCGGAGGAGGAGATCCAATCCTATACCAACACTTATTTTGATTCTTCGGCCACCCCGAAGTCTACATTTTAATTCTACCAGGATTCGGTATGATTTCCCACATTGTAGCCTACTACGCCGGCAAAAAAGAACCCTTTGGGTATATAGGCATGGTATGGGCTATGATAGCAATTGGCCTACTAGGTTTTATTGTATGAGCCCATCACATGTTTACCGTTGGAATGGACGTAGACACGCGAGCATATTTCACATCCGCCACAATAATTATCGCCATCCCAACAGGAGTTAAAGTCTTTAGCTGATTAGCCACCCTCCATGGAGGCTCAATTAAATGAGAGACACCTCTACTATGAGCTCTCGGCTTCATTTTCCTATTTACAGTTGGTGGCTTAACCGGAATTGTTCTAGCTAACTCATCTCTGGATATTGTTCTCCATGACACATACTACGTAGTAGCACACTTCCACTATGTTCTATCAATGGGGGCCGTATTCGCAATCCTAGGCGGGTTCGTCCACTGATTCCCCCTATTTACTGGTTATACCCTCCACAGCACCTGGACAAAAATCCATTTTGGGGTAATATTCCTAGGTGTTAACCTAACATTCTTCCCACAACACTTCTTAGGCCTAGCTGGCATGCCCCGCCGATATTCCGACTACCCAGACGCCTACACCCTGTGAAATACTGTTTCATCAATCGGCTCCCTAATCTCCCTAATTGCCGTCATTATATTCCTCTATATCCTATGAGAAGCATTCGCTGCTAAACGCGAAGTATTATCTGTTGAAATAACAGCTACAAACCCAGAATGACTACACGGGTGTCCTCCCCCCTACCATACCTTTGAAGAACCCGCATATGTACAGACTCGTGCCTACTAGCGAGAAAGGAGGGAATTGAACCCCCGTAACCTGGTTTCAAGCCAGCCACATAACCACTCTGCCACTTTCTTAAATAAGATACTAGTAAAATCATTACTTTGCCTTGTCAAGGCAAAATTGTAGGTTAAACCCCTGCGTATCTTAAGCTCAAAGCTACAATGGCACATCCCACACAACTAGGATTCCAAGACGCGGCCTCACCTGTTATAGAAGAACTCCTCCATTTTCATGACCATGCACTAATAATTGTATTCTTAATTAGCACCTTAGTTCTATACATTATTGTAGCCATGGTTTCCGCTAAAGTAACAAACAAATATATTTTAGACTCCCAAGAAATCGAAATCGTATGAACAATTATACCAGCCCTAATCCTAACTCTAATTGCCCTCCCATCCTTACGAATTCTATACCTAATAGATGAAGTTAACGACCCTCATTTAACAGTTAAAGCAATAGGACACCAATGATATTGAAGCTACGAATACACAGACTATGAGAACTTAGGCTTTGACTCATACATAATTCCGACGCAAGATCTAACCCCAGGTCAGTTTCGACTCCTAGAAACTGATCACCGGATAGTAATTCCCCTAGAATCCCCCATCCGCATCTTAATCTCAGCAGATGACGTAATTCACTCATGAGCTGTCCCCGCACTCGGCATCAAAATAGACGGAATCCCTGGACGACTAAACCAAACAGCCTTTATAATCACACGCCCAGGCGTATTCTACGGCCAATGCTCCGAAATCTGTGGCGCAAACCACAGCTTTATACCAATTGTTATTGAAGCAGTACCACTAGAACATTTTGAAAACTGATCATCAACAATACTTGAAGACGCCTCGCTAAGAAGCTAAACAGGACCTAAGCGTTAGCCTTTTAAGCTAAAGACTGGTGACCACCGACCACCCTGAGCGAACATGCCACAACTAAACCCGGCCCCCTGATTCTTAATCTTAATATTCTCATGACTAGTATTTGTTACAATCATTCCACCAAAAGTGCTAAAACACACGTTTCCAAACGACCCAGCCCTGATAAGCACGGAAACTCCAACCCCAAACCACTGAAACTGACCATGGTCCTAAACTTTTTTGATCAATTTATGAGCCCCACATTCCTGGGCGTGCCTTTAATCGCCCTAGCCTTAAGCCTGCCCTGAATCCTATTCCCGACGCCATCGAGTCGATGGCTGAACAACCGCCTACTAACTCTTCAAAACTGATTTATTAATCGGTTTACCCAACAAATACTATTACCGCTAAACCTACCAGGCCACAAATGAGCCCTAATCCTGGCCTCCTTAATACTATTCTTAATAACACTAAACCTATTAGGTTTATTACCCTATACTTTCACCCCCACAACACAACTCTCAATGAATATGGGGTTCGCAGTACCCCTCTGACTAGCTACAGTGCTCATCGGACTACGAAATCAACCTACAGCTGCCCTAGGCCACCTCCTGCCAGAAGGAACCCCAACCCTACTAGTTCCATTTCTAGTGATTGTAGAAACCTTCAGCCTACTAATTCGACCACTAGCATTAGGTGTCCGACTAACCGCCAACCTTACAGCGGGGCACCTACTAATCCAACTAATTTCAACAGCAGCCTTTGTGCTTATGCCAATAATAACCTCAGTAGCCATCTTAACGGCAATCGTATTATTCTTACTTACCCTCCTAGAAGTAGCAGTAGCCATAATTCAAGCCTACGTCTTTGTTCTTCTACTCTCCCTCTATCTTCAAGAAAACATTTAATGGCCCACCAAGCACACGCATATCACATAGTAGACCCAAGCCCATGACCCCTCACCGGCGCAGTCGCCGCCTTACTAATAACATCAGGACTAGCAATCTGGTTCCATTACCACTCAATTATCCTAATAACAATAGGACTAATCCTATTACTGTTAACAATATTCCAATGATGACGAGACATTATTCGAGAAGGTACATTCCAAGGACACCACACCCCACCAGTCCAAAAAGGCCTTCGATACGGAATAATCCTATTCATTACTTCAGAAGTATTTTTCTTCTTAGGCTTTTTCTGAGCCTTCTACCACTCAAGTCTAGCCCCCACTCCAGAACTTGGAGGGTGCTGGCCTCCAACAGGAATCGTTCCCTTAGATCCCTTCGAAGTCCCCCTCTTAAATACCGCTGTTTTACTAGCATCAGGAGTAACTGTTACATGAGCCCACCACAGTCTGATAGAAGGACAACGAAAACAAGCAATCCAATCTCTAACCCTAACAATTTTATTAGGATTTTACTTCACTGCCCTCCAAGCAATAGAATACTACGAAGCCCCTTTCACCATCGCCGACGGAGTTTACGGATCTACTTTCTTTGTAGCTACAGGATTCCACGGCCTACATGTAATTATTGGATCCACCTTCTTAGCCGTCTGCTTAATCCGACAGATCCAGTTCCACTTTACCTCAGAACACCATTTCGGATTTGAAGCCGCTGCCTGATACTGACACTTTGTAGACGTAGTATGACTATTCTTATACGTCTCTATCTACTGATGAGGATCTTAATCTTTCTAGTATCAACTAGTACATGTGACTTCCAATCACCTAGTCTTGGTTAAACTCCAAGGAAAGATAATGAATCTAGTTATTACTGTCCTAGTTATCACAACCACCCTATCTATTGTCCTAGCTATTGTTGCCTTCTGACTTCCACAAATAAACCCGGACATGGAAAAATTATCCCCCTACGAATGCGGATTTGATCCCCTTGGCTCCGCCCGACTACCATTTTCAATCCGATTCTTCCTAATTGCAATTTTATTCCTACTATTTGATCTAGAAATTGCTTTACTCCTCCCTCTACCATGAGCAAACCACCTATCAAACCCTCTATTAACCCTAACACTAGCTGCCGCTGTACTAGCCCTATTAACCCTTGGACTTGCCTACGAATGAATTCAAGGAGGCCTAGAATGAGCAGAATGGGAAGTTAGTCCAACCAAGACCTCTGATTTCGGCTCAGACAATCGTGGTTTAACCCCACGACCTCCCTATGACACCCACCCACTTCAGCTTCTCCTCAGCATTTATTCTGGGCCTAATAGGCCTCACATTCTACCGAACACACCTGCTATCCGCTCTTCTATGCTTAGAAGGAATAATATTATCACTATATATCGCCCTATCCCTATGAACCCTACAACTAGAAACCACTGGATTTTCAGCCGCCCCCATACTACTATTAGCATTCTCAGCCTGCGAAGCCAGCGCAGGACTGGCACTTCTTGTAGCCACAGCCCGAACCCACGGAACCGACAAACTCCAAAACCTTAACCTCTTACAATGCTAAAAATTTTACTACCAACACTAATGCTACTACCAACAATTTGATGCACCCCACTAAAATGACTATGAACGACATCCCTAACCCAAAGTATACTCATTGCCCTCTTAAGCTTAACCTGATTCAAACAAACAACCGAAACCGGATGAACAGCAACAAACGGATACCTGGCAACAGACCCACTCTCAACCCCCCTCCTAGTACTCAGCTGCTGGCTGCTTCCATTAATAATCTTAGCAAGCCAAAACCATATGCTACAAGAGCCCACCAGCCGCCAACGATCATTTATCTCCCTCCTAGTTTTTCTCCAAGCCTCCCTAATTATAGCCTTCTCCTCCACCGAATTCATTATATTTTACATCGCATTTGAAACAACACTAATCCCCACCCTAATCATCATTACCCGCTGAGGTAACCAAGCCGAACGCTTAAACGCCGGAACCTACTTCCTATTTTATACACTAATAGGCTCCCTTCCATTACTAGTAGCACTAATAACCCTTCAATCAAATATAGGAACACTATCAATACTCACCATCCAATTTCTAAACCCCATCAACCTAACCTCTTGAAGCAGCAAAATTTGATGGGTGGGCTGCCTAATCGCATTCCTAGTCAAAATACCCCTTTACGGAATACATCTCTGGCTACCAAAAGCACATGTAGAAGCCCCCATTGCAGGCTCCATAGTCCTAGCAGCAGTTTTACTAAAATTAGGGGGCTACGGGATAATACGCATTATTTCCATCCTAGACCCACTAACAAAAGAATTAGCCTACCCGTTCATTATCCTAGCCCTGTGGGGAATTATCATAACTGGATCAATCTGCTTACGACAAACCGACCTAAAATCATTAATTGCCTATTCCTCTGTTAGCCACATGGGCCTCGTAGTAGCTGGTATCTTAACACAAACCCCGTGAGGATTCACAGGAGCCATCATCTTAATAATTGCCCACGGCTTGGTATCATCAGCATTATTTTGTCTAGCTAACACAAGCTATGAACGAACCCACAGCCGCACTATAGTCCTCACACGAGGAATACAAATAATTATACCCCTAGCAACAACATGATGATTCATAATAAACCTGGCCAATCTAGCCCTACCTCCAACACCCAACCTCATAGGAGAACTAACAATTATTATTACTATATTTAACTGATCACCATGAACCATCATCCTAACCGGAGCTGGCACTCTCATTACAGCCGCCTACTCCCTCTACCTCTTCTTAATAACCCAACGAGGACCAACACCCACACACATAATTAATCTCACCCCATACCACACCCGAGAACACCTACTAATATTTCTTCATCTGGCCCCACTTATCCTCCTCATCCTAAAACCAGAATTAATTTGAGGATGATGCTTCTGTAGGTATAGTTTAACAAAAACATTAGATTGTGATTCTAAAAACAAAGGTTAAATCCCTTTTACCCACCGAGAATAGCCAGAAGCAACAAAAACTGCTAATTTTTGTCCCCATGGTTAAAACCCATGGTTTTCTCGAAGCTTTCAAAGGATAACAGCTCATCCATTGGTCTTAGGAACCAAAAACTCTTGGTGCAAATCCAAGTGAAAGCTATGCAAACAATTATTTTATCCTCTAGCCTATTCCTTATATTCAGCCTCCTCCTCTATCCCCTAGCCACAGCCATAAACCCAACCCAACAAAACCCGCTCTGAGCAACCTCCCATGTAAAAACAGCAGTCAGTACCGCATTCTTTATCAGCACCATTCCACTACTCATCTTCCTAGACCAAGGAACAGAAGCCATCACAACTAACTGACACTGAATAAATACCATAATATTTGATATCAACATTAGTTTCAAATTTGACCACTACTCAATTATTTTCGTACCAGTAGCCCTATTTGTAACATGATCTATCCTTGAATTCGCCTCATGATACATACACTCAGACCCCAACATAAACCAATTCTTTAAATACCTACTAATATTCCTAGTAGCAATAATTATTCTAGTCACCGCCAACAACATATTTCAACTATTTATCGGATGAGAAGGAGTAGGAATCATGTCCTTCCTACTTATCGGATGGTGATACGGACGAGCCGATGCCAACACAGCAGCCCTACAAGCTGTAATCTACAACCGAGTTGGTGACATCGGACTGATCATAAGCATAGCATGATTCGCAACAAACCTAAACTCATGAGAAATTCAACAAATAATAGCCGCCTCACAAAATATAGATTTAACTCTACCCCTAATAGGCCTAATTATCGCTGCCACAGGAAAATCAGCACAATTTGGCCTTCACCCATGACTACCATCTGCTATAGAAGGCCCAACACCAGTTTCCGCCCTACTCCACTCCAGCACAATAGTTGTCGCAGGCATTTTCCTGCTAATTCGCCTTCACCCCCTTATACAAAATAACCAAACTGCACTAACAACTTGCCTCTGCTTAGGAGCCCTAACCACCCTATTCACTGCCACCTGCGCCCTAACCCAAAACGACATTAAAAAAATCGTAGCATTCTCAACCTCAAGCCAACTAGGACTAATAATAGTAACAATTGGGTTAAACCAACCACAACTAGCCTTTATCCATATCTGCACTCATGCCTTCTTCAAAGCAATATTATTCCTATGCTCGGGGTCTATCATTCACAGCCTCAATAATGAGCAAGATATCCGAAAAATGGGAGGACTCCACAACCTTCTTCCCCTCACCTCAACTTGCCTAACAATCGGAAGCCTAGCCCTAACGGGCTTCCCATTCCTAGCAGGATTTTTCTCAAAAGATGCTATCATTGAAGCCCTAAATACCTCCCACCTCAATGCCTGAGCCCTAACTCTCACCCTGATCGCCACATCATTCACCGCTGCCTACAGCCTACGCTTAGTATACTTTGTATTAATAGGAACCCCACGATTCCTCCCCCTCTCCCCAATCAATGAAAATTCCCCTGCAATAACAAATTCAATTAAACGCCTTGCATGAGGAAGCATCATCGCAGGCCTCATCGTCACATCAAATTTCTTACCCATAAAAACCCCAACCATAACAATAACCCCCATCCTAAAACTGACAGCCCTAGCAGTTACAATTTTAGGTCTATTAACTGCCATAGAATTAGCCACAATAACTAACAAACAAGCAAAATATACCCCAATCCTAACCACCCACCACTTCTCTAACATATTAGGATTCTTCCCATCCATCATCCATCGAACCCTCCCAAAACTAAATTTAGCACTCGGTCAACACATCGCTACTCAAATAGTGGACCAAACCTGATTTGAAACCACCGGACCAAAAGGACTAGCCAACTCACAAATTAATATAGCAATCACCACAACCAACCAACCAAATACAACCAAAACTTACCTATCAGCCCTTATCCTAACTATCTCAATTGCACTAATCATTACACTCATCTAAACTGCTCGAAGTACCCCACGACTCATCCCACGAGTCAACTCCAACACTACAAACAAAGCCAACAACAATACCCAAGCACAAACCACAAATATCCCCCCACCCGAAGAATATATTAAAGCTACCCCAACCACATCACCACGCAAGACAGAAAACTCCTTAAGCTCGTCAACAACCACCCAAGAACCCTCATGTCAACCATCAAACCCTAAAAAAGCAAACCCAACAACCCCCATTAAATAAAATATAACATAAACCAAAACAGAACGATCCCCCCACGCCTCTGGATGTAACTCAGCAGCCAAAGCTGCTGAATATGCAAATACAACCAACATCCCACCCAAATAAATTAAAAACAAAACTAAAGACAAAAACGCCCCACCATGCCCAATCAAAGCACCACACCCAGCCCCCGCCACCACAACCAACCCTAAAGCCGCAAAATAAGGAGCCGGATTTGAAGCCACCCCAACAAGTCCTAGAACCACCCCCAATAAAAATAAACAAACAAAATAAGTCATAATTCCTGCTCGGATTCTAACCAAGACCAATGACTTGAAAAACCACCGTTGTTATTCAACTACAAGAACCTAAAATGGCAAGCCTACGAAAAACACACCCCTTACTAAAAATTGTTAACGACGCACTAATTGATCTACCAGCCCCAGCAAACATCTCAGCATGATGAAATTTTGGCTCCCTTCTAGGTCTCTGTTTAGTGACTCAAATCCTCACAGGACTTTTCCTAGCAATACACTATACCTCAGATATTTCCACCGCCTTCTCATCCGTTGTCCACATCTGCCGAGACGTAAATTACGGCTGACTTATCCGAAATATCCACGCCAACGGAGCATCCTTCTTCTTTATCTGCATCTACCTCCACATTGCCCGAGGCCTATACTACGGCTCCTACCTATTTAAAGAAACCTGAAACACAGGAGTAATCCTATTCCTTCTAGTAATAGTAACCGCCTTCGTCGGCTACGTCCTCCCATGAGGACAAATATCATTCTGAGGCGCAACAGTAATTACAAACCTACTCTCAGCAGTCCCTTACATCGGGGACAACCTAGTACAATGAATCTGAGGCGGATTCTCAATTGATAACGCAACCCTTACACGATTCTTTGCCTTCCACTTTTTATTTCCATTCGTAATCGCAGCTGTAGTAATCCTCCACTTCCTCTTCCTTCACGAAACAGGATCCAATAACCCAATCGGACTAAACTCAGACGCAGACAAAATTACATTCCACCCCTACTTCTCATACAAAGACCTCTTTGGATTTATAATTGTCTTAACAATACTAGCTTCACTCGCACTATTTTCTCCAAACCTACTAGGAGACCCGGAAAACTTCACACCAGCCAACCCATTAGTAACCCCGACACACATTAAACCAGAATGATATTTCCTATTTGCATATGCTATCTTACGCTCAATCCCCAACAAACTAGGAGGAGTCCTCGCGCTACTATTCTCAATCCTAGTCCTCTTCATCGTCCCCATCCTACACACTTCCAAACAACGAGGCCTAACATTTCGGCCACTCACCCAAATCTTATTCTGAACCTTAGTTGCAGACATAGCCATTTTAACATGAATCGGAGGAATACCAGTAGAACACCCATTCATCACCATCGGCCAAGTAGCTTCCATCCTTTACTTTGCCCTATTCCTTATTCTTATACCACTTGCAGGATGACTTGAAAACAAAATACTCAAATNAAACTGCCCCAGTAGCTTAAACCAAAGCGCCGGTCTTGTAATCCGGAGACTGGAGGTTAAAATCCCCCCTGGTGCCAGAAAAGAGAGACTTCAACTCCCATCACTGGCTCCCAAAGCCAGAATTTTAATTAAACTATTCTCTGTTACAGTATTTAGCACTAAGCACACATGAATGGTCTAGTACATATTATGTATAATTATACATTAATGTACTATATACATTAATGTATTATTAGACATTCCTCTAATTTACACATAAAGAAAATACAAACTACTAAAACTCAAATAAACCATTATCCTAAGTCTACAAAAACATTCACTAAACCTGAGAAATTGATTAACCCCCATAACTCCTTTCAAACATTTTCTATGAATAATCAACTAAAATTGATACTCAGTTAATTAATGTAGTAAGAGACCACCAACTGATTTATACCTTAATGCATAATATTAATGATAGAATCAGGGACAAAAATCGTGGGGGTCGCACAGAGTGAACTATTACTGGCATCTGGTTCCTATTTCAGGTCCATAATAATCATATTACCCATTAAGTTAATTGTCCCGGCATCTGATTAATGGTGTCATACTAACAAATCCATGACCCACCATGCCACAGGCGATATCTTAAATGCATCTGGTATTTTTTTTTTCTCTCAATTTTCACCTGGCATAAACATGGTTTTCAACATCAAATAAAGGTGGAACATCCCCTCTGGTCCCCCTCGGGTTTAAGTAATGCTTAATAAGACTTTGATAGAAGAATTGCATAACTGATATCAAGAGCATAATATATACTCCACCACTCCACACCTACAAGGTTTCCCCCCTCTTCCCGCGCTTTACTCGCGCGATAAACCCCCCATACCCCCCACGTCGGCCAAAGCAAGTCATCCTGTTAAACCCCAAAACCAGGAATTCTTCGACTAACATTTTTATGGGTAACCAATTTTATATCTATATAGTATTAAAATTAAACACACAATCTAAA